CAATTCAATATATGTATATATATACCATATATATATCCTACTCCCCGATCATTTTCCTATACAATTTTGAATACTCAAAGGGTCGATTCTTTGTTTTTCATCATAGTCTATGAATTAAAACTGAAGAATATCTTATTATGTTATGAAGAATATCTTAATTATGTTATTATGACCCGGAGTTCATCTTTATCAATTCTATTTCTAATTTAAATAGAATCGAATTGTTCTCGACAAAAAAGAAACTAAATTCAACATTTTTTTTATTTATTTTATTAAATTTGAAATACTTAGTTTGAAATTAATATCATAAAAGAATAAAAATGACTAATATAATAAATAAGTCGAAACTAAAATACAGTTTCTAATTTATTGAATTCCAGTGCACGTATAATGGAATTTCTAGGAGCCCGCTTAGCTCAGAGGTTAGAGCATCGCATTTGTAATGCGATGGTCATCGGTTCGATTCCGATAGCCGGCTTTTTCTATTTTTATTTGTCTATATATATTTTTTTGAAATCGAAGAACAAGGAAAATAATAAGGGTGCCTTTCCCTTCTTCAAAACGATCTATTGTGTCATAGAAACTTCCAACTCTGAATAACAAAAAAAGAAAGGGTTTTTTCCTTTGCATGTAGAATTTCTAGGTTTTTTTACTTACATATTTGAATACAAAATATATAATATAGAAAATAGAAAAAGGTTCGTATATGATGTATATACAATCCATTTCATTATTCATTGTAATACAATAACTTCAGGGGATTTCGTTTCATTTATCATTTAGTTCAGTTTGAATTTAAGTTTTTTTGTCATATGGAATATATATATAGAAATAGAAAGAAAGAAAATAAATAAAGAAAGGAGTCTTTATGTCGCGTTACCGAGGACCTCGTTTCAAAAAAATACGCCGTCTAGGGGCTTTACCAGGACTAACTAATAAAAGGCCTAGAGTCGGAAGTGATCTTAGAAACCAATCACGTTCTGGAAAAAGATCTCAATATCGTATTCGTCTAGAAGAAAAACAAAAATTGCGTTTTCATTATGGTATTACAGAAAGACAATTACTTAAATATGTTCGTATCGCCAGAAAAGCCAAAGGGTCAACAGGTCAGGTTTTAATACAATTACTTGAAATGCGTTTAGATAACATCCTTTTTCGATTGGGTATGGCTCCAACTATTCCCGGAGCCCGCCAATTAGTTAACCATAGACATATTTTAGTTAACGACCGTATAGTAGATATACCAAGTTATCGTTGCAAACCTCAAGATACTATTATGGTGAGGGATGAACAAAAATCCAGAGTTCTAATTCAAACTTATATTGATTCATCCTCTCGGGAGGAATTGCCCAAACATTTGACTCTTCACCCATTCCCATATAAAGGATTAGTCAATCAAATAATAGATAGTAAGTGGGTCGGTTTGAAAATAAATGAATTGCTAGTGGTAGAATATTATTCTCGTCAAACTTAGAAAATAGAAAGCAAAGGGTTTGAACAATTTGGTCCCTTTCTTTCGTCAAAGTAAAATGACTTAAGGTTTAAAGTCAGGGATTTGATTTGATCCATATTTTCTACCACTCATATATTCTATCCCATCCCGGATTTTTCTATTCATATATCCTAGATTGGCAGAAAGATTTTCACCCCTTGTCCCAGTATTTTACGTACCGCAGCAATTCGAAATCGAAGAAATAAATAATATATATCAAAATAAAAGAAGGATCTAACTCTTATGTTCTAATAAGAGGATTTCTTTTTGTTTAATTTGTTACAGTTAGGAATGTTCGCTAATTTAATTAGGTAGGTGTAAAGTACGGAAAGAGAGGGATTCGAACCCTCGGTAAACAAAAGCCTACATAGCAGTTCCAATGCTACGCCTTGAACCACTCGGCCATCTCTCCTATGACAAGGATTATGGCTCAGAAACCGAATAAATAGCGAGTCATTACTATGTTCATATTTCTATTACTATTCTCTTTTTGTTTGGCTAGGTACGATTATGACCAACTCAACAATAGTATAAACTAGTATAACGAATAGTAATAGAATTTTTTTTTATAAAAAAAATTCCTCGTAGGATTTAATAAAAAAAAAATGGAAAATTATTTTCTAGTTTTAAAGTGCTCACCACCAAATCTCTTAATTCATTCCAATTCCATAGTTATTCTATTTCCATCATAGAATGATTATTTGATTCTTTTTCCCTTCCTCTTTATTTAGATCACAATTGAATCCAAATTTTTTTGATCTGATGAAATCTGACATAGCTCTTATACTACTCAAATTTTATGAATTTGAGTTGTATGAATTCGAATGGGATTCAACTAGTTCTTATTGATTCTTGAAAAAATAGCAATTAAATTTGTTTGGTATTGTATTTGGAATAGTTGAAATAAATAGAAGTAGAAAAAAAATAAGAAATTGTTGTAGGTATTAAGTAGTAGTAGAAAATATCTATCTTTATTTTATAGAAATTTTTTGTTTGGAAATGAATCCATTTTTATGTTATTTCGTACTATACAAATTCTTTGTTTGTGTAATAATTTTCCCACAAGGGGTAATTAGAAGAATTTTCGAATGGATTGATACCTATGCCTAGATCGCGGATAAATGGAAATTTTATTGATAAGACCTTTTCTATTGTGGCCAATATCTTGTTACGAGTAATTCCGACAACTTCAGGAGAAAAAGAGGCATTTACTTATTACAGAGATGGTGTGATTTGATTTTTTTATTATTTAGTTTCCTTGTACTGTTCCTAATTTTAGGAGAAAGACACACGATTTGGAATAGAAAGAACAAATATTCTTATTCCATATTAGAATAGAATTCTAGAAATAAACCTACGCTTGTTGAAGGTGAAGTTTCGAAATAGAACAATTCCTTCTGTCGTGTATCCCCGATTGATGCAACCTCAGATACTATGTTTCAGTTATAGATTTTAGTATTCAGCGAAAGGTTTAACCTTTGTGTTTTGTATTACAGGTCAATCCGACTTCCCAGTAATATAGGACCAACAGGCGGCATAGGGGAAGAAGCATTACACCTAAGAATCGACAACACAAAAGCTTTGTTAAAAATTCTTTATTTATACTCCCTTTATTTATCTGGATTGGGACTAACAAAAATGGTTGGGACAACAAACATCCATCTCGTTCGTACTTTGGATACCCGTATAACCATCGAAGACTGTTGAAGTGATTATTTCCTGGAAATTAGGAGGCGTTGAGGACAAAGGAATTGTTGGAGTTATCTTTTCTATTTAGTATCAAGACACTTGATTCTAGTAAAAGCTCTTGCGCAAGAAGGTTGGCTAGAGATTTTTTGTAAAAACACTAGCCCCGCTCAGTTCATAATGAGAATGTTTTAACGCTTTTTGATTATTCCATTTTTTTTATTCTCATTATGTATCTTAAGGGAGGAGCCGTATGAGGTGAAAATTTCACGTACGGTTCTGGAACGGAGATTCTTTGAATCGAATAACGACCGTAACGGATGTCAGCTCAATCCGAAGGAAATTATGCAGAAGCTTTACAGAATTATTATGAAGCTATGCGACTAGAAATTGATCCCTACGATCGAAGCTATATACTCTATAATATAGGCCTTATTCACACAAGTAATGGAGAACATACGAAAGCTTTAGAATATTATTTTAGGGCACTCGAACGAAACCCATTCTTACCGCAAGCTTTTAATAATATGGCAGTGATCTGTCATTACGTGCGGCTATCTCTATTATAGAAAGAAAAAGGAAGACAAAATCTGCTAGTAAATAATAAAAAAAGGGCTCGCTACAAACGCATCGTCCAAAACGATGATTTCTTTGAGCTGTAGCAAAGAAAGAAACTTCATATTAATAGAAGTCAAAATATGCCTAGATACTTTTTTCTATGTCTATGGATAAAAAAAGATCTAATTAATAGAAAGGAAGCACCGTAAAGATCAATTAATGCGGTTTTTGGCCAATACATTAAAAAAAAAGAACCGCTTACTTATGACTACATATAAGATAGATAAAAGTTAGGAATTAACTTCTGTAATAGAGTCGATCCACTAAGATTAAGGTATTGAGCGGCGGTGTAGGATCAGATCCCAAAGACAGTAAGTCTTTTCTTTCTTATTTATGTTTATGAAGGAAAGCTTTTTTCAGAGATTCTATATAAATTTCAATATGAACCCGAGATAGTTACCTTGCGGAAAATATGAAGGATGGGAATAACTACCTATGCTTTATTCTTCTGCAGGTGGGAAAAAAGATAAAACTTAAACTGAATTAAATAAAAAAAAATGAAAGTTTGAAACTCATGCGATTAACCTCTTTTGATTATTTCGAACAGTGGGATATAGATCTATAAGAAATCTCATTCAGTTTAATGATACCAAAAGAATTAACTGTGGAGCCGTATGAGGTAGGAAACTCTCAAGTACGGTTCTAAGGGAAGGAATTGACCCACATATTCCTATTCCAACCGGGGAGAACAGGCCATTCGACAGGGGGATTCTGAAATTGCGGAGGCTTGGTTCGATCAAGCCGCTGAGTATTGGAAACAAGCTATAACGCTTACTCCTGGAAATTATATTGAAGCGCATAATTGGTTGAAGATCACGGGGCGTTTCGAATAAAAGAAGAAAAATTCTTATTATTTCGAATTCATCTTGGTCCATTAGTCAAATAAAATGGAATCATTCTTCAAGGAAGAACCAATCAAAAACTTTCATTATATCTCTTTTCAAATCGTTCTAGTTTGTTTGGTATTTCGTAGGGATAAAGAATACACAGATAGAGTACAGCATAGATTTATTTCTTTTCGTCTATTAACTATATAATTAATACAAATAAAATTGAATTTGAATATATCCACTCTAATAATAATTAAAATTAAAAAAAAGATATATTAATAAAAGAAAGAATTATTAATAATATATATTTAATTTAAAGAATAATGAATAATATTTCTATATAGAAATATTATTCATTAATTCTTTAATCTTAA